TCGAATCATTTTTTCGAGAAATACGAGACATCTAAGTCATACAAGTAAAGAGATCTATTCATTGATAAGAAAAAGAGAAAACGTGGGCGATCATTGGATTGATGATAATCCAATAGAATTCTGGTTCGCGAACAGTGATTCGATTAGTGATAAAGAAAGAGACTTCTTGGTTCAGTTCTCCATCTCCACCTTAACGACAGAAAAAAGTATTGATCAAATTCTATTGAGTCTGACTCATAGCGATCATTTATCAAAGAATGACTCTGCTTATCAAATGATTGAACAACCGGGAGCAATTTACTTACGATACTTAGTTGACATTCATCAAAAGTATCTAATGAATTATGAGTTCAATACATCCTGTTTAGCAGAAAGGCGGATATTCCTTGCTAATTATCAGACAATCACTTATTCACAAACTTCGTGTGGGGCTAATAGTTTTCATTTCCCGTCTCATGGAAAACCCTTTTCGCTCCGCTTAGCCTTATCCCCCTCTAGGGGTATTTTAGTGATAGGTTCTATAGGAAGCGGACGATCCTATTTGGTCAAATACCTAACGACAAACTCCTATCTTCCTTTCATTACAGTATTTCTGAACAAGTTCCCGGATAGCAAGCCTAGGGAGTTGATTCTTGATGAGGAGGAGGATGAGAGTGACTATGATGTTAGTGACGATATTGATGCTAGTGACTATATTGATGCTAGTGACGATATTGATGCTAGTGACGATATTGATACTAGTGACCTTGATAGGGAGCTGCGGCGTATAGAGTGGCTAGCTGAGGATGTGATGGATGAGTTCACCAATATTGAACTGCTGGCGGAAGTAGACCGATTTTTTATCACCCTTCACTTCGAATTAGCAAAAGCAATGTCTCCTTGCATAATATGGATTCCAGACATTCATGATCTGGATATGAATGAGTCGAAGGACTTATCCCTCGGTCTATTAGTGAACTATCTCTCCAGGGATTGTGAAAGATGTTCTACTAGAAATATTCTTGTTATTGCTTCGACTCATATTCCCCAAAAAGTGGATCCCGCTCTAATAGCCCCGAATCAATTCAATACATGTATTAAGATACGAAGGCTTCTTATTCCACAACAACGAAAGCGCTTTTTCACTCTTTCATATACTAGGGGATTTCACTTGGAAAAGAAAATGTTCCATACTAATCGATTCGGGTCCACAGCCATGGGTTCCAATGCACGAGATCTTGTAGCACTTGCCAATGAGGCCCTATCAATTAGTATTACACAGAAGAAATCAATTCTAGACACTAATACAATTAGATCTGCTCTTCATAGACAAACTTGGGATTTGCGAGCCCATGTAATACCGGTTCAGGATCACGGGATCCTTTTCTATCAGATAGGAAGGGCTGTTGCACAAAAAGTACTTCTAGGAAATTGCCTCCTAGATCCTATATCTATCTATATAAAGAAGCAATTGTGTGAAGAAGGGGATCCTTATTTGTACAAATGGTACTTCGAACTTGGAACGAGCATGAAGAAATTAACGATACTTCTTTATCTTTTGAGTTGTTCTGCCGGATCGGTCGCTCAAGACCTTTGGTCTCTACCCGGACCCGATGAAAAAAATAGGATCACTTCTTATCGGTTCGTTGAGAATGATTCTGATCTAGTTCATGGCCTAGTAGAAATAGAAGGCGCTCTGATGGCATCCTCGCGGACAGAAAGAGATTGCAGTCGGTTTGATAATGATCGAGTGAAATTCCTTCTTCGGCCCGAACCAAGGAATCCCTTATATATGATGCAAAATGGATCTTGTTCTATCGTTGATCAGAAATTTCTCTATCAAAAATACGAATCGGAGTTTGAAGAAGGGGAAATAGAGGAGGGTTTCTTCGATCACATAGACTGGGCTCCTAGAATATGGCGCCCTTGGGAATTTCTATTTGATTGTATCGAAAGGCCCAATGAATTGGGATTTCCCTATTGGGCCGGTCGGGGGATCCTTTATGATGAAAAGGATGAGCTTCAAGAGGAGGATGAGCGTCAAGAGGAGGATGAGCGTCAAGAGGAGGATGAGCTTCAAGAGGAGGGTTCGGAGTTCTTGCAGAGTGGAACCATGCAGTACCCGCCACGAGCTAGATTTTCCAAAGAACAAGGCTTTTTTCGAATAAGCCAATTCATTTGGGACCCCCCGGATCCACTCTTTTCCCTATTCAAAGATGAGCCCTTTGTCTCTGTCTTTTCACATCGAGAATTCTTTGCAGATGAAGATGAAGAGATGTTAAAGGGGCTTCTTATTCTTACTGCCAAAATGGATCCTCTTCCATCTCTATCTAAACGCTGGTTTCTCAAGAATAGGAAAAAAAAGCACTTCGAATTCTTGATTCATCGCCAGAGATGGCTTAGAACCAATAGTTCATTATCTAATGGATTTTCCCGTTCTAATATTCGATCCGAGAGTTATCAGTATTTATCAAATCTGTTCCTATCTCACGGAAGGCTATTGGATCAAATGGCAAAGACA